GACCCGAGTTCTTTCTTTGACTTCTAGTATGAGTGTGCCAAGGCATTCTTTCAAGTAGCAAGGAAAGAAGCTTACTATTCTTTCGTTCAAAGTTAGGGAATTTCCCCAAATGGCTTGCGGAAGAGCTTTTCTTTACTATATATGCATCAGATCTATCTTATCGGATCGGATAAAGACAGTGACTTGCACAACAAATCTGGACTTGCTTGCTCTCATTCCTGAGGTTGAACCAGTCCCCCTTTCCTCGTTAATCTGGCCTATCGCTTTTGCCCTTGCCAGAGATAGATTCTTTCCATAGTGTCAATGCTTCCCCTGGTCTTTCCCACCGGAAATTCCAAAAGAATAACACCATGAAGTTTATCCACGAAGTGAATTGATTAAGTCTTCTCCGTAGGCAAACCTTTTTCCTATAACTTCCCAACTCAAATACGACTTTGTTTTCAAGGCAAATCCATTGGACAGATCCTTGCTTTTTGAATCCACATGAGGAAAGATCTTCTCGAGCTTTTATCTGTTTACATAAAAAGGCATAGGACTCCCTACTTGCAAGAGTGCCAGACGTAGCCTTGTGCCTGGCCATTGGTGGTGCTTCCGCATTCTTCCAAAGGACCTCTTATCGAGTCATTTCATACCTTTGGAATTTTTTTCTCTCCTATTAGGGACCTCTTTCCGTTGGGAGCTCTCTCTGTCGGTATTACCACTGCACTTGTGTGCTGTGGAACAATAATGAAGATAATCCCCTCCTTAAGAAGTTGGACAGGATTCTGATTAATGATGTTTGGGCGTTGAACTCTGTCTTATGGATTTTTTGGTGAAAGTGTGTTCTCTGACCACAGCCCCAGCTTCTTGGTAGACAAGCCTCAAGTGCCAAGAGACCATTCAAGTTTCCCAACTTTCTCACAAGGAACCTTCATGGGAATGATTGCTGAAGCCTGGACCTCTATTAATATCAGGGGCGCAGAAATAAATATTCTCCATATCCAAGAAACTGAAGAAGCTTAGAGGACCAATCAAATCTCTCCACAAAGACAATTATTCTGGGATTGAAAAGAGAGTGAAAGCTGCTTTGGAGACGCTATCGCCAGGCTGACCTGATGAATTCCACCACTAAGGAAGCTGCAAGGAAAGAGAAGTTTGCCCATAGGAAATGGCTAGAGTTGGCTTTAGCAGAGGAAAGTTTCCTGATGCAAAGGTCAAGGGTAACCTCGGTTATAGAAAGTGATCTGAACACTTCATACTTTCACAGGAAGGTTGTAGGAAGAAGAAGCAGAAACCAAGTTCACTACTTGTTGGATGCGTCTGGTAATAGGCTGGAAGGGAAGGAGGCAATTCAATCACACTGTATTGACTTCTTCTCCTCCACTCTCGGTGAAGCTCTTTCTATCCAAGCTCCGCATCTCAAGCCTCACCAGGATCAAGTGCTCCAATGCCTTGATTCCTTTATTCCCCTGTTTCTGCTGAAGAAATCGGTGGTGTATAGCCTTCCAAGGAACAAGACCCCAGGTAGCACACCAGATGGGTACACGGCTGAATTCTACCAAAAGACTTGGGATATAACTGGCTATGATCTTACCTTGGCTGTCAAAGAGTTCTTCTCATCAGGTCAGATGCTGCAACAATGGAACTCCACTGTTATCTGTCTCATTCCCAAGAAGACTAATGCTGAGAAGGTAACAGATTTTCGCCCAATCTCCTGCTGTAATGTTCTGTACAAGATCTTCCCAAAGTTTCTGCAACTTTGCACAATAAAGTTCGACACTCATCGTCCCCTGGGTACAACCTACAAGTTCCTTTGTCAACTGTTGCACACGAACCCCGTTTGTAACAGAGAAACGTTTCTTGAGACTATCCTAGAGTTCCTTCGCAATCTCCCGATCCGTAATAGTCGAGCGGATGGAAGGATCAATCGTGTTGTAAATCCATGAGACAATCATGGAGTTTACGTTCAGCCAATCCTCTTCCTTTTTTCTTACTCAACGGAGAAGCAAGTCCTACTTTCCCGGGAGAAAGGTAAATGCATTCTTTTTGAATGAATACCCGCTAGCTGTAGCAAAGGAAGAAGGCATATAGACTCTGCCTGATCTGATCACAAACATGTACTGATTTAGTTCCATTTAATTGTTCCAAAAGAGTCTTCATGTTCGTATAGTATGTAGAGAGATCCGGATTTCCTTGGCGCAGAGAAGCTATTTCTTGTTCCAGCTGATACACTCTCGAAGATCAGTTGCAACTTCATTTCAAGCTTCGTGACCTCGGTCCTCTCAAGTACTTCCTTGGGCTTGAAATTGCTCGGTCTACAGAGGGTATTTCAGTTTGTCAATGCAAATATGCTCTGGATCTTCTTGATGAGACAGGTTTGTTGGCTCGCTGAGACCTCTTCTATCCCTATGGAACCTAATCTCAAGCTGTCTAAGGATTCTGGTGGTGATCTGGTTGATGCAGAGTTGTATCGTAGGCTTATTGGCAGGTTGATGTATCTGACTATTACTCGTCCAGATCTCACTTTTGCTGTCAACAGGTTAAGCCAGTTCTCATCAGCATCTCGTACAGCCCATATGCAGACAGTTTACAAGGTTTTACACTATGTGAAAGGGACAGTTGGGCAGGGTCTTTTTGATTCTGCTACATCTGATCTTCAGCTCAAGGCTTTTGCTGATTCTGACTGGGCTTCTTGTCCCGACACACGGCGCTCTGTAACTGGCTTCTGCATGTTCATTGGTTCCTCTCTGGTTTCTCAATCAATACCCATGTCTTGTTCTTGTTCTTGTTCAAGGACTTCATCTCCTCATCCATTGCTTGTTTCCAGCTTTTCGAATCTGAGTCTCTGATTGCTTCTTGATAACTGTTTGGCTCAGGATAACTTCCATTCTCTGTCATAGTGAGAGCAAAGCCGACGAAGTTTGATTCTTCGAATCTTCCTAGAAGCTTTAATGTTTCTTCTTGATCTGTCTCTGGCCTGTTGATAGGTTTCAAGGTCTTGATGTTCAGATTGTTCTTCAGTTTCTTCTGAATCTTACATCTCTTGATCTATCTCCTGGTTAGAGATGTCAACTGTTTCATTGTTTTCATCAGCTTCCAAAGCTCCACCTTGCTCATTGATCTCACCTTCTTCAGTATCAAAACCAAGCTCTATCACAAATTTTCCTGTGTCAGGCTCTTGTTCTGCTTCCATTCCTCCTATGAAGTGAACAACTAACCAAACCGAGGAACGCCTGTTCTGTCCTAGTTCTTTCTTTCCGGAATCCGCAATTGGTCAGCCTTTCTCGAGGAACGCCTTTGGTCCGTCTATCTCCTACGAGGAACTACGGCCAAGCTAGTTCTTAGTGAGCTTTCTCTCTTCGGGACACAGAACTCCCGGAACTTCCTTTCTTGATTCACCCAGAACGGAACTTGCTCTAATCCTTCTCGTTCGATCCATTCTTCCTAGCGCTCCTCAATCAGATCCATAACTGCTGTTGCTTGTGCAGGAGTAACTGGAGAACTTCTAATTTCAATGCAGTTGTCAACTAAGAAACACCGGAAGTCCATGCGAGCCGGGCTGACATTAACCAATCAGATACCCTCCTCGAAAGGGCCTGAAATCAAACACCCAGCCCTATTAGATATTAGATTAGAGAAGGGATAAAGTCGAGAATGACATTCAAATTGAACAACTGTGTGGTGTGGGCTTCGCCCCTTTTGTAAGGGTTTACGAGGTGAACTCGGAGCCCGGGCGATCTACTCCTACTCTTTATTTAGAGGCGGGAAATCTTACTCTTCTTGAGCGGGGGATAGACCAATCTTCTTCAGCGGGAAATCCAATCCATACCTTGGGGGAAATACATAGCTTGGTAGACAATCCATAGCTTGGTATCCAATCACTCTACTTCAAGTGGGCTAACTCACTCATCTTTTGGGATTGGTCTTTCTTCAATGTATAAGTGGAGTAAGGTCTTTTTCCCCACCGAAAGAAAAGAAGGTTTCCATTCCCATTCCAGTAGTAAGAAAAGATCAGAGGCACCGTTGCCTACTTCGCGGGATCGCCTTACGTAGAAGGACTTGTGATCCACTCTCGGCTAAGTTTCTATGGTCGGTCCTCTCTCGATTAATAGCTAACTGGAAAGAGAATCCTCTTTTATACTGAATTATCGATCAAGAGGGAAGTTCCTAACGTGTCCTTAGGAACGAAGGTCTGTCGAAGGCGGGCGAACGTGTCTTTCTATGGTACGCTCGGTACGCCTTGTTTCTATTGTTCTCCGATAGCTCTATCAGTGATTATTTCAAGTAGTGCTTTTTGTCTGTTACCGGATATGTATAGAAGTTTCCTTATGGTGTTCCTCTCCGGTGTTGCTGAATACACGTCACCGGTTCGACTCCTATTTATATTTAGTGGTCCATTTATTGATTGATGGGCGAATGGAGCCCGGGATGCTGAAAATGTAAAGGCCAAGGCCTCTCTCGGTTGTTGCTTTACCTGTCCTATTAGACTAGCTAGGCCCTCCTTCGGTATGTCTTGTTCCTTGGCTTCTCCTTGTTGGAATTCATGGTTGATTGTAACCTAAGGGTTGTTATATCACTGTCCTTCTGTGGGGGAGAAAGAGGGGGTGTTGCTAGCTCGGTAGGCGCACAGGCGCGGGTTCCGGTTGAAGAGTCAAATTCTCCTTCTTGTTTTTATTGTGAGAATCTTTCTCTATACTCTATATAAGATGCCATCTGTTTTCTTTACTCGTTTCCTCCTTAGCTTTGAATCTATCTGTGACTGTTCTCCTTCTTCTCTAAGGTCTGTTCCTTTGTTCCTTCTTTGTGCCTTCATTTGCTTTCTTTTGTTTGACTGTTAACTTAAGTATCTACCTTCTTCCTTTGGTTTCTTGTAGTTCTATCAGTTAGTTCTTCAATGGTTAGCTCTGCCTGAGCTGGAGTTGTCCCTCCAGCGAGAGTTGCTTTCTTCCTTGCTTGATCGGTAGGAGTTGCCGAGATAGCAGGTATTAGCTGTTAGCCGTCGGACTCATTTAAAGGAGTCCTATCGGGCTACACTAGTCTAAGGGCAGTTGAGTAACCGATTCCTACGCTTCCTCCGCTTACCTCCGTCGCTTAACTATTAATACGTCGCTTACCCGCCTCCGTCGCTTGTTATCTGCTTCCCTTAGCTAAAACGTTAGGCGCTAGTGAAAGCCTTCACTCTCTTATATTTACGTACACGTGGGAAGAAGACCTAGTAATTGAGTGACAGCATTCCTGGACCAATTCTATAAACAGCCAATCAGGCATATCATGGTACAGGTGAAAGAAACTTATCCAATACAGATCTTATCACCTGCCCATCAACGCTCAACCGTCTGCTCCTCTCGTGCGTGTAGGAATAATAAAAAGAGGAGACAGCATGCCTATTATTAAGAACCCAATTCTACTAAAAACGATAACAACGATTCGAGGTTCTCAATCAAGGCAGAAAGCAAGAAACCCATCCAGCTAGGAGGAAAGCAAATCAAGCTATGGAGACCAATCAGACATCTAGATTCTATAGTACGCGTATGTGTACGTACCCAGGCTAAAACAGCAAATCAAACTTGGCTATCGTTTGAGAGCAACCTATCGCTAAACACAAACCAATCCTTTTACACAGTCCATTGAAAGGAAGAAAACAAGGGTGGAAATTCATGTTCCTTTTACACAGACCTCCAAAACTCGAATAGGCCAATCTGACTTTTCCTCATTCTAGAGGTTGCAAGGGAAGAAAACAAGATTGGTTCTTTATGAAACCTGGTTCAAAGCAACGAACTCCGCTCTCTCCCGTGGGCACATTCCTATTATAGTAAACGGGGACTTCTCTCTTTATTCCTATGCGTGCTTTACTTGACTCCTCTGAATTCAGAACAATGACTTTTAGGCTATTTTTCCCCACCGGCAAGAACGAACTTCTATGTGTTAAGCAAAGAAGAACAGAAGATCTATTCCAGTAGTTAGGTACAATCTTGGACGGCCGGGGACCTACTTCGCGGGACCGCCTAAAAGGACCTGGTCCACACGCGGCGAAGTTTCTTTGGGCGGCGTTTTCTCGATTGATATCTAAAGTGACTGGAATTCGAATCTTCTTATATAAGGAATTATCGATTATAAACGAGGATGAAAGAAGTGAGGAATAAAAACCCGATGTTGTGTTCTCATGCCCGGTCGAAGTCTAAGGCCAACCCGGTCTGTTGCCAATGAGTTGTGAGGAAGTCCACCGTCAAGTGCGGGATGTGAGGCCACGTCAACTGTGTATGTTGCTGCGAAGGTCAACCAAGTCGAGGAATGGCGCTGCGGAAGAAAGAAAAGTCACTGAGGATTTGCCTTCGCGGATACCAATTGCTTGGATGGATGCGTTTGAAAGCCTCGAGATGACTTGCAGAAAAAATGCTTTCTAGGTTTGTCTTGTGTCTCCGTAACAAATGGTCCATTTATTGATTGATGGGCGAACGACGGGAATTGAACCCGCGCATGGTGGATTCACAATCCACTGCCTTGATCCACTTGGCTACATCCGCCCCTACCCTCCCCGCCCTTCATTTTGTTTCACTGTCATAAAACCTATTAAACAACTCATTTACCTTTGTATCTTAGCACCAAACTCAAATGAAATTATTCTCTGCCTAATCATTAATAATCATTAATGAAGGGGCCCGCCTCACCACTCCACTTCCCCTTTTTATGGAAGCAACCAAACTCACCATGACAAGGGCCAGCGCTCTTACAGCGAAAGGCTCCTTTTCTCTAGCCAAAAACATTATGCCATCAAGCCAAGCCAGCTCCCGAATGTCTTTAATCGAGAGAGGTACAGAATAGTCGAAGAAAGTAAGCAACTGCGACAAGAAAGGACTTATAAGATAACATGGAAAATGAGATTTCACTTCTAGTTATCCGCCAAGGAAATGCCGGAGGAATTCTATATATAGCTGAGCGATGACCGTTTCGTTGTGCATCTTGGATACAGTACCGAAGGGTCTGCTCTACTAAAACTTTGTCATAATGAGAGCGGGGATCATGAAGATTGAAACTATTCATGTTGTTTTCTATAAACTCCAAGGCTTCTGGTCTTATGGCCCAGGGTGATTGAGATCAAATTTTGATTAGGCGCGCATCCGGTTCGTTTACCAATAAAGTCAAAAGTTGATTTTGTAAATGTGCTTTCCGCTCCATTATTCTAATGTCGAATAGCTCGTTGTTTAGGGCACTTTGATAGTGATGAATGTTGACTGCGTGGTCCAAATAATCTCTGAAAAAGGTTTCGTATTTACCGAAGTGGAGGCAATCCATGAACTAATTTTCGAGGTTTCGTATGCGCGAAAAGAGTTTCGCTCTCAACTTCGACGTTCTCTGCCCTATATTGTCCAGCCAGGGATGTAAATCAAGTTGGCTGGTTAAAAAACATTGGTCCAGCTTAAGCTTGACGTTGAATGGGAATTTAGAGTTCCAGTCCAGCTAGAAGAAGCGTTGTTAGAAGCGGCAAAAGCTATGAGATTCGAATCATAGGCAAGGAGTTGT